ATGTCCCTAGTAAACTAAAGACGTCCTTTAATAACTATTTTATTTCAATCTTTTCTATATAAACCAAAAATTGAAGATTTAGTTACGATTAGAAATAAACTTTTCTATCTTTTTCCATGGATTTTTTATTCATACTTATAAAATTGGAAGTATTGATCCAATTCAAACAAACATTATGTTTCGCAATTAATTAAATAATCCAGTTTTTCAATTTATACTTGACCCTTGGATACAAATCACGAGAATGTATATTCTTCCTCGAACCTTTCATTGCGAGGTAAAGGATAAAATCCTTTTCAAAAATAAAGTTTCTGCTCGGAATAAGAATCAAACCGAGGAACCCCTTAACTATACAAGGGATTAATAAAACGAATCACACTTTTACCACTAAACTATACCCGCTACAATGCAATTATTGCATAAAAATGCACTTTTTGTCGAACAAGGCAATCCTACAAAAGCAAGGATAAGAAAAAAGTACTAGTAATTAAAGTAACTAAATAACAAGATAACTAGTAATTAAAGTAACTAAATAACAAGATAATAAGTTCTTTCAAGAATTTTGGACAGAACAGATAGCTCTCTATAAAATTATTTCTGTCATGAGGTTTAAAGGCATTGCACAATATTCTCTTTTTTCTTTGTTTTTTTATTTACTTTAAAAAACAAAGAAAAAAGAGAATAGTAATTAATATGAAATGAAACTTGGATTCTATATAATTTAATTCTATACCATAGATATGGAAATAGTCCGTTCTTATTTCAATAACAAATCAAGTATTTAAATCAAGTATTTATTAGTTAAACTAAAATTTTAAATAAAGCAAAATCATTTTATCTACGATTTTATTTGGAACAAAAACAAAAAGGGCCCGGCTAGGTACTGACCCGGCCAGGCCGTGAAAAGAAAATAAAAAAAAACTCTTTCGGAAAAGAGCTATTCTTCTTTTTTTTTTGTTCGAAATATCTCTTTTGAGCCGTTTCTTTATCTAAATAGGATTGCTTATCAAAGTTGTATATATTAAAGTTGTATATATCAATATCGTAAAATACTATTTGAATCGTAAAATACTATAATTAATATTTAATTTAAATTAATATTTAATTAAATTAAAATTTTTAATTTAATTTAATCATAGTAAAATAATATATCTAAAATAGATTAAGAAGGAATATAGATTAAGAAGGAATTTTGCAAGTATTCCATTTTGTGTAATGGAACTATCTAAGATAGTAATTATCTTTTTTTTTTCAATTCGGAGAGATGGCTGAGTGGACTAAAGCGTCGGATTGCTAATCCGTTGTGCGAGCTTTTCGTACCGAGGGTTCGAATCCCTCTCTTTCCGTTTCCATTGATAACTCGGTATTTTATTCTTCTTTCAAATTTCAACCCTTCGAACCCCTCCTTTTTTTTTTTAACTTTAGCTTTTAATTTAAGATGTCCAATAGATAAAATACTAAGAAGGTTGAAAGATTAAGCAAGTAAAACCAAGGGCTTCTTTTTTTATTCTTCACGTCCAGGATTACGTCCTGGATCATTAGATAGGAATCCGAAGATGAAGAGAGAAACAAAAAATATTACTACTGTGTAAACAAAGAGTTTGAGAGTAAGCATTACACAATCTCCAAGATCATTTTTTTTTTTTTTTTTTTTAAAAAGAGAATAGATTCTCCATTTTTATACCACATATCCTATTTTGACACCAATAAATGAAAGGGTTTTCTAGAAATGAAAAAAAAAAAACAAAGAATTTTCAGAAATTCATTTAGAAAAAGAGTCATCTTTTTCATTTCAAAAAATATCTTTCTTACCTTCACGGGGCCTTAAATAGGATTATTCAATAAATCAAAAAGAATCAGAATGAGGAAATGGCGTGATTCAGATTTATCCAAGTTGTTAAAAATTAGTTAAATTGAGAGTTCATACTATACTGTAAGACTTATCTGATCTTATCCATTGTTAGAACTTTTTTCGCCAATAAATCATGTTTAGGACAGTATGAAAAATTTCATCGAAAACTTACAGCAGCTTGCCAAACAAAGGCTAATAGAAAAAAGAGAAGGGGTATTACGGGCATAAAATCTACGATTGGGTTCAAAAAAGCATAGGCCTCAGGCAATTTGGCTAAGAAAAAACTACTCGAATAAAGGGCGGAATTAAGACAGATACAGATCAAACTAAAGATATTAAGCATAACAAACATTTTTTTATTGGACTTGGAGATAATTGTATTTTGATTGAGTTAATATAATAATATATTTATATTATTATTGATAATTGATATACGGTAAAAATGACGAAAGTAAGGTAGATCAAAAAATCCTCAATCAAAAATTTTTCTATTTTCTTTTGCGAATTGAAGAAATCATCCTTTCATACAATATCTTAATTGAATTATATGTAATGATCAATAAATTCAGTTTTATTCTATAGATAATTCTATATCTACACGTGTCCAAATCCCAGCAACAATAGAGTCCATAGATTTTTTGACTAGAATTGACGAATAACCAATACTAATACTAGTCTTTAGTAGTGTCGAACAGAAATCTAAATGGGGCGTGGCCAAGTGGTAAGGCAACGGGTTTTGGTCCCGGTATTCGGAGGTTCGAATCCTTCCGTCCCAGGAAATACCTATTCTGTCTATTTATATAGACATTATTAGAATAATGCAATAAAAGATTGTCTTTTTTAACTAATTTCTCTTTGAAAATAGAATATTGAATGAATAGAGTGTGATTCTTGTTTCTGATTTTTTAATCATTCCATTTTTTTCTGAATCATATTTTTTTCACCAATTGAGTTCAAATACATACAGACGGAGCTATATCGACTTATGATCTAAGTAAGGTAGGAACATAAATCACAACAGAAGAATTTGAAATAAATAAAAAAAAAAGTCAAATAAGGGGTTGAACGTATCCTTCACGGTATATTCATTCTCTTTGCTTTAAATAAAAATGATTGACCCTCCAGTCAAAGAAACTACGCGAAAATGAGGAAATGCTGAATGTCGTATTTTATTATCCTTCTATTTCGTTAATAAGTTTTTTTTTGAAAAAGATTTTTTATTTATTAATTTGAAATATTCAAAAGAGAATATTCCTAATTAAGTCCAATGACAATTGTTCAGTCTATCCGCTAGTGATTTTTTAGTTTTTAGTTTGAAATGAAAGAAAAAGAGCTTACGAAATTTTCCTTTCCATCAACCTTTTTATCCGCGCCCAATCTATGAAAAACAAATTCCATTTTTTCAATCTATATATATATATTTTTAATCGTGGATTTATTTATGATGATGAAATGCGATTCTTAGGAAAACCTTATTCAAATAGTGAGATTGGTATATGAGTCCGAGGTTTTCAATTAAATAACTATTTGAATCATTTCTTCTGACTATTTGATACTTGAAGAAGTCCGAGATCATTAAAAATATCCTATTAGTTTATTTGAAGATGGAATGTAGATTTAAGAAAAAGCACTTTTTATTCGTAATAGTTAGAAATTATGTATAAATTAATAAAGAAAATAAAAAATGCATTAAAATTTTATTCTTGAGAAGATTTCATTACTTGATTAGATCATATAAAAGAAGAAAATATATATATAGATTTCTATGAAACGATCGAACAAATGACTATTCATGATTCCCTAATGGAATCAATTACATACATATCAGTTCCAAACTAGAGAAATGTTATGGTAAAACTTCGTTTGAAACGATGTGGTAAAAAGCAGCGTGCGACTTGACAGACATAATCAGTTGTGGATTTTTACACCCACCATTTTTTATTTTATAGAAATGAAAGTGCTCTTGGCTCGACATCCTTTGTTCTGTTCCAGTAAAAACCCTCCTTTTTGTTGGGGTTAAATAATGTCAACAGTATTCAGTATTATATGATGTAGCTCGAGTAGAAAGTATTGATTCATTTCTAAGGGGCAAGGATCTAAGGTTAGTGCCAATTAATAAGTTGGAACAACTTCGTAAGGCAATTTTCGATCTAGTAGCAATCGAAAGGATCCAATTCAAGCAGGTTTCAAATAAAAAAAAAGGAAATTTTGTTGGAATTAGTGAAACTCTTTTGATCAAAAGTGTATCATGCGGAAATCGACCGTTCGTATGATTTTTTGATAGAAAGAAATCATAAAAAGGGGCATGTTGCTGTCATTTTGAAATGATTAAAATTCACCGAAGTAATGTCTAAACCCAATGATTCCAGGTAAAGATAAAGTATTTTGGAACAAGGAAATACCATTTTTCAATTGTCTCTACAACGAAACTAGATCAAGAATAAGGAATCAAAATAGATTCTAAATGAGACAAACAAAAAAAGGGGTTAGAGACCACTCAAAAAATGAAATGCCTAAGGCTTTTCCTTTGAACTATTTCAGAGTTATACAACTTGAGTTATGAGAATACAATTTTTTTTTTTGATAAAGAGGAATAAAAAAGGATTAAATAATCCTCTAATTGATTTGATGATGTTATGGATCTATTTCTAATTCTATACATAGATCTAACTTCCAATTTCTCGAGCCGTACGAGGAGAAAACTTCGTATACGTTTCTAGGGGGGGTTATAGTGCATCTATATCTATCCCAATGAGCCCTTTATCAAATCGTTGCAATTGATGTGCGATCTCGAAGAGAAGGAAGAGATCTTCGGAAAGTGGGTTTTTATGATCCGATAAAAAAGAAAACCTACTTAAATATTCCCGGTATTCAATATTTTCTTGAAAAAGGCGCTCAACCTACAGAAACAGTTTCTGATATTTTAAAGAAAGCGGGGGTTTTTACAAAATTTCATTTTAATCAAACGAAAGTCAATTAATGAAATAAAAAAAAGAGAGAAAGGAGGGTGGGGGTGATTCATATATAACTTTGTATCATTTTTTTTTCTACTATATTATCCCCCCCTTTTTACTCTATTCATTTATTATTATTACCATAGAATAGCATGTTATATAATGAGAATAGCATGTTATATAATGACAAAAAT